TGATCACAATTCTATATATTCCCTTTACTATAGAAGTTCCCAGAGAATTCATTAGAGGAATGTTTCCAATCAAAATGGTTTGTTCTTGCATATCCCTGCGGGTTTTCCAAATTAGTCCTGCGGATACATATAATTCAGAAGAATATGTGAGTAATTTATACACAGCATCTCTTTCTTTTATCAATGGTTCTACAAATTGATATGTTTCCAAAAATAATTGAAATTCCGCTTTTTGATCCGTATCTTCTATTTTTGGAAACTTAGAAAGTTCTTCCATCAAGCCCTGATCAATGAACCTACAAAATCCTTCAAATTGTATCTGATTAAACCCGGGTATTGTATACATTCCCTCATTTCCATCCTGGAGCATTTTGAATTTCCTATTTATCAAAAAATCCCATTATTAGATCATTCTTCATCGAATCATATAGATGATCTAGTAACGGTAGAATTTAGATTCTGTTTACTGAATCGCATGAAATTTGACTCCATTCCAGATATGGAATGTATGAAATACGTATGAACGGCGGAAGAAAGAGAATTTTCTATTTCAAATTAGAATTTGCAACAGATACAAATGGAAAGGGGTTGATAAAACATTCCTAGAAAGAGAATTATGCCACTTAGGCTTACTATATTATGATTGTGGGATTTTGTATAGAATATCAAAACGGATTCCATTCCTAGCATTATTATGCTATTACATATTCCAATCAACTTGCATACCAGACAACTAAATGGATTCGGTATTTGATCTTTTCGTTGAGATAAAGACATAAAAACCAGAAACAATATAGAGTCTATTTTTTTAGCACTTAACCTCTTTTATGATTCCATTGTTCAAAAAAGATTCACAGAGAAGAGATATTTTTTTACCTAACCCAGTTTTTAGTAGAATTGGCAGAATACGATGGAGAAAGTTAGAATTGTAAAGTATCAAAGTATCTAAGAAGGGCTGGATTTATTAAACACGTGCAGATAGAGCTATCTATAGATCCGTCTTCTCCTTTATTTCCGTGCTCTATCAAAACAAAGTTTCTATTTTCTATTCCACGAAAAACTGAAGCACGATAATTTTCTGATAATTTCCTATAGGCAACATATATATATATAAATAAGATACCCAATTCGATTAGATATCTGTGTAACAATTTCTGTTCTGGGGTTTACATATACTCATAATTGTTGTTATAATTGAAATTGAGAAGGATTTTGGATTGAAACAAATCAACACTGATGTGTTATGCAACAACTTTTCGATTATGTCATTAGGAAAACACAATTGGAGATTCAAATCCAAAAATAGTTCACGAATTCGCAGGCAGCAGTCAATAGTTAACGGTTCCAAGTTGTCATAATTTTTTTTATGACTGAAAATCCGCCCTTTTTAATATTAATAGAAAGGGGAGGGGAAATTTTTAGGCATTATGTGTTTTGAGATACTATATAATCAATCGAAGGGTTGGATCAAATCCAACCAAAAAGAAAAAATAAATAAAGAGGAGGAAGGTTTCTTTTAGGAAAGGGATTAAGAAAAGGAGGATTAAGATGCAAGTACAATAAAAAAAGAAGTTCCGTACTCCAACCCGAAGGGTCAAATTTTCATCTATTTTGTATCAATTTGGCGGCATGGCCGAGTGGTAAGGCGGGGGACTGCAAATCCTTTTTCCCCAGTTCAAATCCGGGTGTCGCCTGAATCAACAAAAAAAAGGCTCAAAATCTCTGATTCCGTTCCCCTGATAGAACTCTCCAAATTATTCCCCAGCGGAAGTAGAAGAAATGGACTGTTGATACTTGTTTGCTTCTACGCATCGGATCTGGGGGTTTTCTAAAAGATTGTAAATCTTTGGATCTAGGATTCAAGGAAAGATTCGAATGGGGGAAGGGCTCTCAAGACTTCTCGATTCCTTTCTACTGCTAATCTTTCTACTACTAATGTAGTGTCTACTGACTGGGTCTTGAATTCCATTGGATAGCCGGATAGGAAATCGAATTCCATTAGTAGTTGTGGAGAGGGGGGAAGATCCTTTAGATACTTTATATATGGACTCACGAGAATCTCTGAATGTTCAGGCATTCAATCAATATTAGATTGGATTGATAATTTACTTTAAATAAAATAGATATAGAAAAAGTGCAAAAAGAATTTCTTTTCAGCAACCTCTCGTCAAGAATATGAGATACCATCTCCCAACTGTCTCTGCGAAACATTCGGGAGATGGTATGGATTAGATCAAAAGGGAAATAGAGGTATGGAATAGATAGTGATCTATGATTATGCTTTTTTACTTTACTTATGAAGGTTAACAAAAAAGAATAGGCCTTATTATTCCTACATGTTCCATTAATAAGAGTTCCTTGAGATATCCTTGCATATTTTACTTGTATTTAGTCTTTCCAGATTTCAAATCATATAGGAATTTTTTAGAAGTGGATTTGTTGGATTGGTTCATCAATAGTCTTCGGTCAGAATCCCTTTTTGACTCTGCGCCATTGATTCCACTATTATTAGTGAGCAATAATGGACTAATTCCTTCATCAAGATCGGGGACATAATTCACATGGATATAGTAAGTCTTGCTTGGGCTGCTTTAATGGTAGTCTTTACATTTTCCCTTTCACTCGTAGTATGGGGAAGAAGTGGGCTCTAAAGGTACTACTAATTGAGTTGAGGAATCAAACTCTATCAATTGTTTTATAGGTCGTTCTGCAAGGCGGTTTGAACTCTTTAAAAAGAAAAAAATCGAATATATATCTTCATTTTGAAATTCCATTGGATTCTAGTGGAATAATGTATTATATGACTAATACTCTTTCAATCAAAGAGATATTTCACGGATTCCCATGTTTGTGTTTCGAAAGGAAAGGGATACAGATGATAGAAAATTTAGTCCAACTTAATTCTTCCTAACTTTTCTATTTCAATGAACGGGCTCTTACCAGAATGATAGATGGATACTGAGGAAGACCCGACCCCCTTTTCTTTCCCTTTTTACTCTTCAAAAAGGAAGTCGTTTTGTTAAGTGTATACGCACTTTATATGAGAAAGAATATAAACATAGTGGTTGTCTAACGGGATACTATGCATAATAAAAGAAGATCTTGCCTTAGGGGCGTCACATATTGCGCACTTTCCTTTTTTTATTATTTTTTTCTTTTTCTTTTCGGAATTTCGATTTTATCGACGCATTTCATATCATGGTTCAACCGTTAAAAATCTGTGAGGTTTACTCTTCGAAATCCGAAGAAGTGCCCACAGAACTCCTGTCAATGGCTCAATCAATTATTTCTTCGGAATGCTAAAAAAAATGACTATTTGATTTTATTAATATATGCCCATATCGTTTTTCCTGCATTGATTTTATTCTTTCGATAGATCCTGAAATTTATATTGTAAATAATCAAAAATCTAGAAATTCGAACTATAAGAGTCAGACGATTATTTCAGATTGCTCGAAACAAATAGATGTATCAAAGAAATAGAATTGGGTCCTATGTCCATTCTATATATGAAATGAGTGGAATTGATATCTACATATATGAAGATAATATTGTAGATTGATTTATATTTAGCCTCTATCTTTTTTAGATTATAAAGTACAACTTTCTTTATACGCTGTATAACTTTATACACTACAATAATACTAACACTAATAGATAGTATGGTAAGAAAGAAGGGTTCATCTATTTCTTTCTTACCGTACTATCAGATCTCATAGAATACTGCCGATTATAGTCCGCTCATTTCATTTAAGACGCAAAATTAGAATCCTTTTCATTTGATTTGTTTAACCATTAACTCATTAATTAATCATTTTGACTTACGGTTTTTACGTAAATGATAAGTAGAAACGCAGTAGGGACTAGAATGAACAGTGCAGTAGCAATAAATGCAAGAATATTTACTTCCATAATCTCATCGTTTTTTTACTTCAAAATAACTCGGGATTTAATCCCATAGAGATAATAAATCTTTCTCCTGTCAATTCAATGAATGAATTCCCTCTCGATGATCTTGAAATCAGATCAATATCATGAATAACAATATCTGAGCTATCAAATCAATTCGTCGTCAAGAATTGAATAGTATAACATAGGAAGATCTTTTATCCATACCGAATCCAAAATTTCTTTATTTCTCATTCTTTTCTGTTCTTTATCTATAACCTACCTTACGTCCTCCTTGTACAATCATCGGATAAAGTATCGTCTGACCACCCGTCCGTTTCCATTAGTCATAAACCCCCAACAAACAATCGAAGCGAAGTGGAAAAAGAAGGGAGTTACGTTCTAAACTCCGTTTTTTTTTAATGATCTAGTTTTCTTGGAAGACAAAGAAGTGTAAGAGTCCCGGGATAAAGGATGTAATATTCCATCAAACTAACTATTTTAGTTTGGGGTTTGTTCGTTCTTCGACGAGCCCTCTAAAAAAATATCAAAATAGGAAGGAAAAATGGATTTATTCCCCTGCTACTTGCTAAGCTAAAAGGGGTGGGATATTGATCTTTATTTTTCTTTTACCCCCTTCCTTAGGTTATTCGTACTGGGATACCTATCCCAAAAGCTCAGCGTATAATTTGAATGAAATAGATTTTTCAACTTCACATTAGTAATTGCGGTTACACAAACAAAACCGAAGTCAGAAGGGGGGATTTTTGAATCTGGAAAAGTATTCTATCAGGGAAATGAAATTCTGTTAATGTGAAATTCATTTTGTATTGTACAAGAAATGAATTCAATTTGGGTCTGTGCGCCCGAGAAACATATAGTCCTCTATTCCATTACATGAATTGGGAACAATCGAAAAAGCAGACTCAGTATCTCATGGAATCCGGACTAGAATGCTCTCAATAATTGTACTAAATATGTCTTTCTCCTACCAATCTGTAGGAGTTGAAATAATGAAAATCCCCCTATTTATTTGATGAGAAATGCGAAATGCCAAAGGAAAGAAAAAAGAACCCCCTTGGGAATGAAATTCTGCCCACTGTGCCCCCTTT